AGACATTCCCCCATTTTTATCCCCGAGCATTTTTGATTTCTCATTTATTGAAAAAAAAAATCCCACTATTGTATTGGATCCTATTATAATTATATGGATCAATCTAGCAATGATGGAATTTATATTCTGTTTACAGAATCACATAAAATTTTATCTAACTCCATATATGGAATGTATGAAATACGCATGAACGGAGAAATTTAAAGAATTTTATACTCAAATTGAAATTTGTTGGAATTTGCAACTGCTCAATTCCACTTAAGACCTATGAGTTTGTTATAAAATAGCAAAACAAAAAAGGATTCGATTTCTACCATTATTATGATATTCCAATACGATTGGCTATCCGTAAAAAAAATGGGTTCGGAATTGAATTTGTTCGATGAAATAAAGACCCAATAATCAGAAACTCAAGTTTTTTTAGCACTTTGCTTTTTTATGGATTTCGTTGTTCAGTTCAAAAAAAAGATTCGTACAGAAGAGATATGAAATATTTTTATCTATTTTTTTTATTGAAAGTTTCTATAATATGATTGAAGTAGATAATATAAGAAAAGAAAACTTATTAAATAAAACATAAGCAAATATAACTATATCTATCTATCTATACGTCTCTTTCTTGTTATTGCAGTTCTATTCTGGACAGCACATATTGTGCTCTATCAAAACTTCTATTTTCTAGTCAATGAAAAATTAAATCGAAAATCTCTTATAGGAATCATAGGCAAATAAGATATCTGATTCGATATCTGTGTAAGAATTTATGTTCTGGGGTTTACATACACTTAGAATTACTGTTATAATTGAAATAAAGAAGAATTTTTTTTATTGAAAAAAATCAATACTGACTTAGTTACATATTAATTTTCATTTTCATATATTATTGGGGCATTTTAATCTAAAATCCAAGAATCGTTCAGTTCATGAATTGACAATGAATAGTTAATGGTTCCAATTTTGGAGCTTTTGTGAAATGAAAAAAACATTTGGTTTTTCATTTCAATAGCAAATTTCAATAGAAAGGGTAAAGAATTTTAAAAGTATGTGTTTTGAGATACTATACAAAATGAATCAAAGAGATAGATTCAATCTAAAAAAGGGATTAAGAAAAACGGGATTCAAGATGCAAGTACAAAAAAACGTTTAGTATCGACTTGGCGGCATGGCCGAGTGGTAAGGCGGGGGACTGCAAATCCTTTTTCCCCAGTTCAAATCCGGGTGTCGCCTAGTCAAGACACGAAATACCTTATTCTATATTCTATTTTATTCTATTTTGGTGATATAACTTGTCAAATTTGGGAAACACACAGAGGAGAGGGACTCTTGAGATTTCCAAAGCTGTCCCTATGTATTTTGTTTGTGCTTAATGTTTACCGATTCCACTATCAACCAAATAAGAACCTCTTATCTTAAAATTAATTGGATTTTTTGGATTGTTTCATGAATGGTATTGGACAGAATCTTTTTTTTTTTGACTCTGCAGTAGCCATTTTACTATTATTAATGAACAATAATGGAAAAATTCCTTCATATTCATAGAGCTAGAGGACAGAATTCACATGGATATAGTAAGTCTCGCTTGGGCTGCTTTAATGGTAGTCTTTACATTTTCCCTTTCACTCGTAGTATGGGGAAGAAGTGGACTGTAGGGGTATTAGTAATTGAGTTAAGAAATCAAACTGTATCAATTGTTTTATAAATCGTTTTGCAAAGACTTTTTAATTGAACTATTTAAATTGAATTAACAAAATTTTCATTCCAAAAATTTATTCGATTCTAGTGGAGGAACATATTCTATGAATACTATATGAATATTAATCTGAAGATTCTATTCTAGATCCATCTATATTAAGATTAAGTTTATATCTTTATACAGTATAACTATATACACTAATACACTAGAATAATAAAAAAGATAGTATTGTAGAAAGAAAGATATATATCTTTCTTTCTACAATACTTCTACAATACTATTGGGTCTCATAGACTACTGCTGATTCTAGTTCGCTCGTTTCGTCTAAGACGCAAACTTTATTTCTTCAACCAAATATTGAAAAGAACTAACTAAGAACGCAAAATTCAAGTTTCATTCAAATTAATCACTTTGACTCACGGTTTTTACGTATATTATAAGTAAAAAGGCAGTAGGAACTAGAATAAACAGTGCAGTAGCAATAAATGCGAGAATATTTACTTCCATAATCTCATTGTTTGGTTTTTTTTATTTCGAAATAATTCGGGATTTAATCCCATAGAAATGATAAATCTTTCGTCTCTAAATTCATCTAAATTTAATGAGATGAATTCTATCTCGATGATACTGAATCGGATCAATATCATGAATAACAATATCTGAGCTATCAAATCAATTCATCGTCAAAAATTGAATAGTATAACATAGAAAGAGCGTTTATCCATACCGAATACAAAAACGAATTCTTGATTCACTCGAGAATTTCTTTACTTTCGATTTATCCTACTTTTCCATTCTTCCTTTTCTAAAAAACTATCGTCGCCCTTGTAGAATCATCTGACGAGGTATTATCTAACTGCCTTTTTACTTACATTGGTTACAAACAAATCCAAACAAATAAACAATAAAGGCGGAAAAGACGAAATTCAAAAGGGGAAGTTAAGTTCTAAACTCTTTTTTTAATGATCTAGTCTTTTTGGAAAACAAAAAAGTGTGAGAAAGACAAGTCCCGGTACAGTAAAAGAAGATTGAATATTCTACCGAATTCACTTTTGCTTTTTCTTTGTCCGAAATCTTTAACAATTAATTTCCTCAGGAAGGGTGGGACTTTTTGTTTATCTTTATTTTATTAAACTTCCTTCAATTAGTAATAAGATGCATAGAATATATCAAATTTCAGTGTGCAATGAGATAGATTGTTTCAAATTCAAATTAATAATTGACGAACGTTATACAAAACAAAAAATGAGAATTCCCGTATTTGTTTATCTTTTTGAAATGAAAAAAGGGAAAAGACTCTCCCTAGGAATGTAATTTTGCTATTTGTCCCTTTTTCGCAGAAAATAGAGAAATGAATTGATATATTTTTTTTATTGGATCATTGGATTTGGATCTGTCGGGACTGACGGGGCTCGAACCCGCAGCTTCCGCCTTGACAGGGCGGTGCTCTGACCAATTGAACTACAATCCCCAGGAACTAAAGAGTACAGCATACATATTCTTATGATTTCGGTCAAACCCTTTCTATTTCGATTTTCGATTGAAATCTCTGCATTATAACAGAAACACGCCTCGTGTAGTGATATCCACATGAATATACACTTTAATGGTTTTAATGGTAAGGGCATGGATTACTCGTCATCTTTTCATTATTTCAAATCAAAAACCTTTGATAATCAATGAAAAAAGAGTCTTTTTTTTTTTTTTTTACATTTTTTTTCTTAGACTTTATACTTACAAATGCTGATACAAATGCTCATATTAATCAAGATAAAAAATTTATGAAAAAAATGGAATAGATTAAATAAATAACCAGTAGAGATATATCAGAAAATTGGACTTTTTTCCCTATCAGAAATTTCGAGAGAACAAAGAGGTTATATCATTTCATAACGGATCCGTGAATTATTGGGCCGAGCTGGATTTGAACCAGCGTAGACATGTTGCCAACGAATTTACAGTCCGTCCCCATTAACCGCTCGGGCATCGACCCAGGAAGAATCAATTCCAAACTCAGTACTTAATTAATAATCCCTGATCAACTTCCTTTCGTAATACCCTACCCCCAGGGGAAGTCGAATCCCCGCTGCCTCCTTGAAAGAGAGATGTCCTGAACCACTAGACGATGGGGGCCCTTTTACGCGACCGTCAGCATACTATGCTCATAGTATGAACAGTTTTTTGAAATTGTCAATATAACGAAACGGTGTGACTATATTTGAAAGATCTTTCCGTCTTTCATGATTCGATAGAATTTTTGGATTCGTCATTTGTATTTTTGTATTCATGAATCATTGATTCTAATCGTCATTACTCATTCTATTTTTATTATAGCTATAGCAAGATATTATAGTTATAGTAAGAATCCATTATTATTAGAATTCCTTATTAGAATTATTCCAATTAGAATAGAAATTCTAAGAAATAGATACAAATAATTTAATATAAATAAATGTAAAAATAGAAATAAATAGAATAAACAAAAAAAGGAAAGTCTAAAATAAAATAGAAAATTACAATTATAGAATAGAAAAAATAATAGGAAAAACCTTTTCTTTTCAGGGAAGGATTTTTTGCCCGGCTGATCATAAAGAAAACAAGAGGGGAGGGTTAAACTTTCGCTTTCATTCATTAATTCACTCAGTGTTAAGATAGATAGACATATCTCTATCTCACACTAAACTCACACTAAACCAGGAAAATTTAAATCTGGAAATCGGGTAAGAGGGATAGGGAGCAAGAAGTTTTCCAATTTTTTGGGGGTTCAAGGAACAAGTAGAATCTCTTCATCAGTCATTCGATGAAATTTCTTGGATCTATGTTGAATTGGTAGGTCCCTGGATCTAATCAAATGAATTTCGTTATGATGGTGGTCAATTTAATTAGGTTTGGCTTTGAAACAATTCATTGCATTGATATTTATCAAATTCAATATCAATAAACAAACCCCTTTTCCTTAGATTCACTAGTTTTACCTATATTCGTTAGGTAAATCCCATTTTTCGTTTATGAATGTACTATTATGACTAGAAGTCTTATGACTAGAAGTCTTATGATTAGAAGTCTACTTCATATATTTATTATTAAGATATTTACTTTACATAAATTTTATTTATAATCTATTTCCATAGATATATCTTATCCTTAGAGTGGCTCAGTCAGAAATTGAGTCAAATAGGCCCTTTTAACTCAGTGGTAGAGTAACGCCATGGTAAGGCGTAAGTCATCGGTTCAAATCCGATAAGGGGCTTTGGTCTTTGTTCAGAAGCCCCTGCGGCAGGATTCTTATTTAAGGGGGAAATAGGGA